GCTACACCGCTGCTCAATACCTTAGTGGATCGACTCTATTACATAAGTTGATTCCTAACTTTTGTCCCATATCATGACATAAGTAAGCAGTTCTTAACTGTATCGACTCAATAGCTCGCTAATTGATCTTTACGGTGCTTTCTCTATCAATTTGATCCTTTATCCATAGAATATAGTATATAGGCTGCACTCATTTTTTTTCTTCCTATTTTGGTTCTCGTGAAGTCTCTTTCCTTGCTACAGCTGATAAAAATCGTTGCTTTGGACGATGCATTATGTAGAAAGCCTATTTTTTTCTAGTATTTACTAGCCAATTTGATCTTTGCTTTTTTTCCTTATTTCTATAGTGGAGATAGTCGCACGTAATGACAGATCACGGCCATATTATTAAAAGCTTGTGGTAAGAATGGGTTTCGTTCTAGTGCCCGGAAATAATATTCCAAAGCCTTTGTATGCTCTCCATTGCTTGTGTGTATAAGGCCTATGTTATAGAGTATATAACTTCGATCATAGGGATCAATTTCTGGTCGCGTAGCTTCATAATAATTCTGTAAAGCTTCCGCATAATTTCCTTCGGATTGAGCCAACATCCGTTACGGTCGTTCATTCTATTCAAAAAATCTCCGTTCCAGAACCGTACATGAGATTTTCATCTCATACGGCTCCTCCCTTCTGCGCATAGTACTAAGGGGAATAATCCATAGAATAAAAATTGAACTATTCTCATCTCATTATGAACTGAAAGGAACTAGTATTTTTACAAGAAATCTCTAGCCAGCCTTCCCGCAAGAGGTTTTTTCTTAACACCAATCATATTAGTGTTAGATATAAATGGTAACTCCAACAATTTCTTTGTTCTCAACGCCTTCTATTTCCAGGAATTAGTCACTTCAACGATCTTTGATGGTTATACGGGTATCCAAAGTACAAACGAGATGGATGTTTGTTGTCCCAACCATTCTTGTTAGTCCCGATACCGATAAGGAAAGGGGGAATTTATAACAAAGTTTTTGTGTTGTTGATTCCTAGGTGTAGTGCTTTTTCCCTTATGCCGTCTATTGGTACTAATGTAGTGTAGGATTGACCCGCAATACAGAACCCATAGGTGTAACCTTTCGCTCAATACTCAAATCAACAATTGAAACATCTGAGGCTGCATCAATCGAGGATACACGATAGAAGGAATTGTTCTATCTCCAAACTTCACCTTCACCGAGCGTAGGTTTATTTCAAGAATTTCGTTCTTTCTATACCGAACCGCGTCTCTTTCTCGTAAGACTGAGGTGAGGGCTAAAAAAAACAAGAAAAAAGAATCAAATCGCACCATCTCTGTAATAGGTAAATGCCCTTTTTTCTCCTGAAGTTGTCGGAATTATTCGTAATAAGATATTGGCTACAATTGAAGAGGTCTTATCAATAAAATTTCCATTTATATGAGATCTAGGCATAATTAGCAATCTATTCTAGAATTCTTTTCATTACCCCTCGGGGAAAATGATCCCACAAACAAAGCAAAGGAATTATACAGTACGAAATAACATAAAAACAGACTAATTTTATTCTAATAAATAGATATTAAATAGATACGGGCTTTCCGCTTAAATTGTCTCCTTTTGTTTGGGAAAGATATGAGATATTGGAATCAGATTGATTTCATTCCCATTTTTGTAGTATACCAATGAGCGGAACTATTACTATTTCATCTAAGTTAAATAACCAAGGACTTTTTTTTACTACAGATTCTGATAACTCGAGAAGTTTTGATTTGGTTATGATCCAAAGAGAAAAAAGAATGGAATAATCATTCCATGAAAAAATAGAGTAGAGTAACCATACCTTCTGTTTGCATAACGTGTATACACCACGCCATACAATCGAAATATCAAAATCCATGGGACGATTCATAAATTTGGAATAGATCTGTGGGGTAGCTGATGAATGAGAGAAGTTTTTGTTGAGAAATATTAAATGGGAAAGGAATTCTTCCTATGGAACTAGTGATCGGTCGTACCTGTACTGCAGTAATATGAATAACTCGCTATTCACTCAGTTTCTGGTCAATAATAAGATTATGTAGGAGAGATGGCCGAGTGGTTCAAGGCGTAGCATTGGAACTGCTATGTAGGCTTTTGTTTACCGAGGGTTCGAATCCCTCTCTTTCCGTTTCTGTTAATTCACCAACGTTATCGACCACAATGTATCAAATCAAATAACAATTGAAACCATTATTCCAGCAATAGGACCCTTATTTGATAGAAATTCTCTATTCCTAATTATTGTGGTTATAAAATAGGAAAGAGCAAAAAATAAAAAAAATCCTACTGTTGATCCATTTGTGATAGGTGAAAAAATGCGGATGGATTAAGGCCCTTAGATCTATTTAGTTCGGCGAAAAGGGGACAAAATTCTATGAACCTTTCTTTGTTAATTTTGTTAGGTTCAAGTCTGACGAGAATAATATTCTACGACTAACAACTCATTTATTTGCAAACCGATCCAT